GCTAACACTTTTGCTTCTCTATCCGAATTTTCGTTCTTTATCATAAAAGTTCTCCCCCGCCAATGAATGATAAGTGCCTAGGTGAAGTATAGTATAAGATAAGTCAGAAAAGTGAGTATATTAGTATACTAGAAAAAGAAATATACCTATACTCTTACTATAATCTTAAGTCTAAATACTATTATAAATACTATGAAGATAAGGCTTTTCACATGAATACTTAGTAGAACGACTAACGACGAGATTTATTATCGTTTCTCGCGTGTCTCACGAAAGTTAGAGTAGGTGCGAATTCTCCCAATTTGTGACCGACCATACGATCTGTGATATAAATAGGTAAATGTTCCTTTCCATTATGAATAGCGATTGTATGGCCAATCATTGTGGGTATAATGGTAGATGCCCGAGACCAAGTCACTATGATTTCTTTCTCCTCCCTCCTGTTGAGTTTTTCAATCCTTCCCGCTAAATGATTAGCTACAAAAGGATTTTTTTTTAGTGAACGTGTCACGGCTGATTACTCCTTTTTTTTCCATTTTTTAAATTGGCATTCTATGTCCAATATCTCGATCTTAATCTGAAGTATAATGATGAATGGAAAAAAGAGAAAATCCTTTAGCTAGATAAGGGAAGGGGCGGATGTAGCCAAGTGGATCAAGGCAGTGGATTGTGAATCCACCATGCGCGGGTTCAATTCCCGTCGTTCGCCCATCACATTATTTCCAATTCCAAAGATTCAATTTTCAATGTTTCTATTTACGGCGACGAAGAATAAAACTATCACTATATTTGTTCCTTTTCCTACTTCTTCTTCCAAGCGCAGGATAACCCCAAGGGGTTGTGGGTTTTTTCCTACCAATTGGGGCTCTCCCTTCACCGCCCCCATGGGGATGGTCTACAGGGTTCATAACTACTCCTCTTACTACAGGACGCTTACCTAGCCAACACTTAGATCCGGCTCTACCCAAACTTTTTTGGTTCACCCCAACATTACCCACTTGTCCGACTGTTGCTAAGCAGTTTTTGGATATCAAACGGACCTCCCCAGATGGTAATCTTAATGTGGCCGATTTACCCTCTTTTGCAATCAGTTTCGCTACAGCGCCTGCTGCTCTAGCTAATTGTCCACCCTTTCCAAGTGTGATTTCTATGTTATGTATGGCCGTGCCTAAGGGCATATCGGTTGAAGTAGATTCTTCTTTTTTCTCAATCAAAACCCCTTCCCAAACCGTACAAGCTTTTTCCAAAGCATACGGCTTTCTAGATGTATATGATGATATCTAGACAGATGGATCTTATATGAATCGTATGATGAAGTACCACATGAGTGGATATATAGGAATCCAAATCTGCCGAATCACTCATGTTATGATCTTCTACATCCTAGGTCTCCCCGTTCCGTCATCTGGCTTATGTTCTTCATGTAGCATTCAGACCGGATGACTCTATGAAATTACGTCGATACTTCCACATATTACGGGTAACGTAGGAGACATCTCTCTTTTTCCCCGGGGGTCTTTCTAATTACCACCGCTTAGCTTTCAATTCGCCTCTGACCATCAAATTAAATGTGAATAACCCGTCCTCCTCTCTTTGAAACAAGGGGCGCTTCCGGTTCTGTGCGCGCTTCAAACAATTTTGTCTTCTCCATATTACCATATCTCTAGAGTCAATAATTTTCTATGAGGAACTACTGAACTCAATCACTTGCTGCCGTTACTCAACAGTTTTCTGTTGAGGTCTATCCCGTAGAGGTACTCCGATTGGATCAGTGATCGATTCCTAGGTTTCGTCGTAAACCTAATTGGTTACTTCCAATTACGTAAATCAATAGTTCAAACCGCACTCAAAGGTAGGGCATTTCCCATTGATATAGGAACTTCTGTACCAGAAACAATGGTATCTCCAATTATAGCCCCTCTGGGATGTAAAATATATCTCTTCTCACCATCCCCATAGTGTATGAGACAAATGTATGCATTTCGATTAGGGTCATATTCTATGGTTACGATTCTACCAGATATCTCTTTTTCATTCCGTCGAAAGTCGATTTTACGGTATAGACGCTTATGACCTCCCCCTCTATGCCCTGCGGTAATGATCCCTCTGGCATTACGACCTTTACCACAACGATGCTGTCCATAGATCAAATTATTTCGTGGATTGGATTTCACTTGACTGTCTACGGCTCCATTGCGTGTGCTCGGGGTAGAAGTTTTGTATAAATGTATTGCCGTGTTATTAAGTCTTTTGCTTTAAGTTCTTTTCTCTATAAGAGGTGGGATAGAATAACCCGGTTGAAGCGTAATGATCATACGTCTGTAATGCATTGTATGTCCCATCCTTCTACCCTTTCCCGGGAGTCGATGACTATTCATAGCTATTACCTTGACACCAAAGAAGAGTTCGACCCAATGCTTTATTTCTGTCCTAGTTGATCCTGATTCGACATTAGAAGTATATTGATTGTTCCCCAATAACCGAATACTTTTTTCTGTAAATACTGCATATTTGATTCCATCCATAAATCCATTTTCTTCCCTATGAGTTCCAGTATCGATAAGAATTATAGTTCTTACTGTTCATATGTTATGGTATGAATATACCATACCAATTCGCTATGTATGGATGATGAGATTCCATTGATACAGAGCCAATTCCAATAGACTTATTGAATGTTCCCATTGGCGTGCATCCAGCAGGAATTGAACCTACGAATTTGCCAATTATGAGTTGGGCGCTTTAACCATTCAGCCATGGATGCTTAACAGGGATCATCGTACATCGTGAATAACCAAATTCCAATTGAAATGAAATCTTTAGGAGGAATCAATGAAACGACATCAATTCAAATCCTGGATATTCGAATTGAGAGAGATATTGAGAGAGATCAAGAATTCTCACTATTTCTTAGATTCATGGATCAAATTCGATTCAGTGGGATCTTTCACTCACATTTTTTTCCACCAAGAACGTTTTATGAAACTCTTTGACCCCCGAATTTGGAGTATCCTACTTTCACGTGATTCACAGGGTGCAACAAGCAATCGATATTTCACGATCAAAGGTGTAGTACTGCTTGTAGTAGTGGTCCTTATATCTCGTATTAACAATCGAAAGATGGTTGAAAGAAAAAATCTCTATTTGATGGGGCTTCTTCCTATACCTATGAATTCCATTGGACCCAGAAAGGAGACATTGGAAGAATCTTTTTGGTCTTCCAATAGAAATAGGTTGATTGTTTCGCTCCTGTATCTTCCAAAAAGGAAAAAGATTTCTGAGAGTTGTTTCATGGATCCGCAAGAGAGTACTTGGGTTCTCCCAAGAAAGAAAAAGCGTATCATGCCTGAATCTAACCGGGGTTCGCGGTGGTGGAGGAACCGGATCGGAAAAAAGAGGGATTCTAGTTGTCAGATATCTAATGAAACCGTAGCTGGAATTGAGATCTCATTCAAAGAGAAAGATAGCAAATATCTGGAGTTTCTTTTTTTATCCTATACGGATGATCCGATCCGCAAGGACCATGATTGGGAATTGTTTGATCGTCTTTCTCCGAGGAAGAAACGAAACATAATCAACTTGAATTCGGGACAGCTATTCGAAATCTTAGGGAAAGACTTGATTTGTTATCTCATGTCTGCTTTTCGTGAAAAAAGACCAATTAAGGGGGAGAGTTTCTTCAAACAACAAGGAGCTGGGGCAACTATGCAATCCAACGATATTGAGCATGTTTCCCATCTCTTCTCGAGAAACAAGTGGGGTATTTCTTTGCAAAATTGTGCTCAATTTCATATGTGGCAATTCCGCCAAGATCTCTTCGTTAGTTGGGGGAAGAATCAGCACGAATCGGATTTTTTGAGGAACGTCTCGAGAGAGAATTGGATTTGGTTAGACAATGTGTGGTTGGTAAACAAGGATCGGTTTTTTAGCAAGGTACGGAATGTATTGTCAAATATTCAATATGATTCCACAAGATCTATTTTCGTTCAAGTAACGGATTCTAGCCAATGGAAAGGATCTTCTTCTGATCAATCCAGAGATCATTTCGATTCCGTTAGAAATGAGAATTCAGAATATCACACATTGATCGATCAAACAGAGATTCAGCAACTAAAAGAGAGATCGATTCTTTGGGATCCTTCCTTTCTTCAAACGGAACGAACAGAGATAGAATCAGATCGATTCCCGAAATGCCTTTTTGGATCTTCCTCCATGTCCTGGCTATTCACGGAACCTGAGAAGCGGATGAATAATCATCTGCTTCCGGAAGAAATCGAAGAATTTCTTGGGAATCCTACAAGATCAATTCGTTCTTTTTTCTCTGACAGATGGTCAGAACTTCATCTGGGTTCGAATCCTACTGAGA